AGTAAATAAAGGATAAAAAGGGATTCGAACCCTTGATACAAGAGTATAATAGTTTTCAAAACTAACGCTTTCGACCACTCAGCCATTTATCCAAACGAGCGTGGTGGGACTTGAACCCACGGCATTTAGCTCGACAAGCTAATACTCTACCGACTAAGCTACACACTCTAAATGCCCACTAGGAATCGAACCCAGACCCTTTGCGTTCGTAGCGCAATGCAATAATCCATTATGCGATGGGCACAGAAAAACCTGAAAATACCAGAGATCCCCTAGAAGGGTACGTGCTTTGGCTTAGAAAATTTTATTTTATCGAGCTCTTACGGGGATCGGAAGTCTTTTTTTCTAAATAAAGAATCAGGTGTAATTTTATAAAAAGTTCAGGAAACCAAAAACTATCTAGCCAAGGGTGTGCCGTAGATAGAGCGCGCTCTTTTTCTATCTTTTACAGGACCCAAGTCAAACACACCGCGAATGGCTTTATATTTGACGCCAGGCAAATCTCGAACGCGTGCACCGCGAACCAATACTGTTGAAAATTTTTGCAGGCTATGGCCTTCGCCAGGAATTGAGCAAGTAATAAACTCTTTGTTTGATAGTCGAACACGGGCGACCTTACGATTCGCAGAATTTGGCTTCTTGGGACTCGTTATGAAAACTTTTACGCAGACACCCTTTTTCTGGGGGCTTTGGTCTAAAGACTTGAGACGGCGGGAAACCGGTTTTTTAAAACGTTTATTAACGAGCAATTGGTTTAGGGTTGGCATTTTTTTGAAACAAAAAGAATCATAGGTGCGTAGGTTTTTTATGAAATTTTTGATTTATCTTGATTCGAAGATACAAATCAATGCAAACGCTTTGGTGAAAAACTTTAGCGTTTCGGTGCAAAGGGGCGGAATAACTAAAAGGCCAATTTTCAGACCGATAAAGGCGGATCGATAAAGGATTAACTCGTCGAGACATTTTAAAAACAAAAAAGGGCGCACAACCCCAGAAAAGAAAAAGTAAGTGATTTATTAAACTTAAATAAAAATCAGCTTAGTACTAATACGACAAAAATCGAATAGCCTATCAAGGTGGTGATAAACACACCGCTAATTAGGGGAAATATTTTTGAGATAAATTTTTCGCTTGATATGCTTTCAGCAATACTTTTTTCCTTGCGTAGCTGACCAGCGTGCTTAATTAAAACAACTAGCAAACCATAGGCAAAGTTTACCCAATCCTCTCGTACTAAGGCCAAGGTCTCTCAATTTCCAAAACCTAGAAGATATAAACCGAACTGTCTTGCGACGTTCTGAACTCAACTCACGTACCCTTTTAATCGGCGAACAGCCGAACCCTTCAGACCTTGTACAGCCGGAGGATAGGACGAGTCAACATCGAGGTGCCAAAATCCTTCATCGATAAGTGCTCTAAGAAGGCATCAGCCTGTTATCCCTAGCGTGACTTTTATCCGTTAATCGATGGCCTTTCCATTCAGCACCATCGGGTCAATATGGCCGACATAAATCTCTGCGCGACCTGTCAGTCTTGCAGTCAAGCAAACTTTTGCCATTACACTCAAGCACTAAACGAATTAGTGAGAGTTTGCCTTTTGCGCGGCTCCGTTACTATTTAGGAGTCTTCCGCCCCAGAAAAACTAACAACCAGGCACTTTTCGGAAGACCGTTAAGTAGAACAAATCGCAATAGAAAAGAGTGGTTTTTCATGGGCGCGCAAAGCGCTACCACCTAGACTACACGAGACTATACGAAATGTAATAACTGGATTTAGTAAAGCGGCATAGGGTCTTCTTGTCTTTCTAGGTTTTCTGCGCATCTTCACACAGAGTTCAATTTCACCGAGACAACTCAAGAGACAGTGGAAAAGTCGTTACATCATTCATGCGGGACTGCAATTAACAGCCAAGGAATTTCGCTACTTTCATACAGTCAGAGTTACTGCAGCCGTTTACTACAGCTTATAAAAAAAGCGCAAACCTTCTTTTTCTCACCAATTAGTGCTGGGCAGATGTCAGACTTTATACTTTTTATTGCAAATTTGCAAAGTCTTGTGTTTTTGTTAAACAGTCGCTTTTCCCAATTTCGTGCCATCTTGACAAGGTTACCCTTGTAAGACATCTCATCTTCCGAAGTTACGAGATTATTTTGCCGAGTTCCTTATGAGTTGTTATCTCGAGCACCTTAGTAGAAAGCTACTAACCCACCAGTGTCGGTTTATAGTACGATCTTAATCAATCTAAACGTTTTTTCCTGGAGCATTCTTATACTGCAATAGGGAATTACAGATAAATTAATGTCGTCGCGTTTAAAAGGCAACATGTTGTTTTCCCATTGTCGTTATACGTTCGTAGATAAACTTAGGGATCGGCTATTTCTTTGCAAAATTAGTTTCAAAGAAAACCTTGGGTTTACGGTGATTAAGCTTTTTTACTTAATTTTCGTTACTCATTTCAGCATTCTCAATTCTGATGTTTCCAGCCTTGTTTTACAACAAGCCTTCTTTAAAACAGAACGTTTCGCTACCTAACCTAAAAGGTTATCGGATTTTCGGCTGTTCGTTAAAAGACTCTATAAATTTTCAGAGTTTAAAATCAATAAGCGAGTGAGCTATTACGCTTTCTTTAAAGGGTAGCTGCTTCCAAGCTTACCTTCTTGCTGTCAAGGATTTTAAGACTCCTTTTCACTAAGCGAACATTTGAGGCCTTAAATACCGATCTGGGCTGTTTCCCTTTTGACTTAGGACCTTAGCACCCAAAGTCTCATTCCCTAATAAGCCTAGCCCACATTCGGAGTTTTCAAGGATCAAGTAAGAATGAATTCCCCAAGAATTCCAAAAAGTGCTCTACCTTGGGCAGGATAAGTTAGAGACTGTACCTAAATACATTTCGCGAAAAACCAGCTATCTCAAAGTTCGATTGGCTTTTCACCCCTAACCAAAGCTCATCTCAATCTATTGCAACAGACACGAGTTCAACCCTCAGACAATCGCGTAAGATTATCATCAGCTTGGCCTTGGTTAGATCACTTTGTTTCGGGTCTTTTTATAAAAACTAACGCAATTTAAAACTCGCTTTCGCTACGCCTCCAAAATAAATTCTTAGGCTTGCTTTTATAAAAAACTCGCTGAACCATTATACAAAAGGTAATTCTTTAGAAAGACTGATAAAAAACAGAGATTTCACGATCTAATTTCACTACCCTAAGAGAGCTCTTTTCATCCTTTCCCTTACGGTACTTTTCACTATAGGTCGCCGAAATGTATGTTCAGGTTCTGAGGAAGGTTCCCCAATTTTCTAGCGGAAAAGGCTTTTTCCACCATACTTAAACCAACTTTCCTTAAGAAATCACAGCAAAATAGCTTAGCTACGGGACTTGACACCCTCTCTGGACTTCGCAACATTCCTTAAGAAACCGAAACCGTTTTCGCTCGCCACTAATCACGGAATTCTCTTTTGATAAATATTCCTTGGGGTACTAAGATGTTTCAGTTCCCCCAGTAATACAATAAAGCCTAACGCTTTTAGAGACAACCGGTCAGAAGAAACCATAAACATAACCGGAAGAAGTTTTCTAAACGGGAACCCTTCGCATAAAAGACGAAGGAATATCGACTAAGAGCCGCCCTCAAAATTCAACACCAAAGGGATCCATCTTTGTTAAGAAAAAGTTTAATAACTGAAAAACACACAAACTTAATTAAAAAACAAACAATTACAATCGGCTGGTCAGACCGATCGCAAAACAAAACAACAATGGCCCTTGATGGAAGGGCCTAAACAAAACAAGCAAAACAAAACGATTCAAAAACAAACAATTACAATCGGCTGGTCAGACCGATCGCAAAACAAAACAAGCAAAACATAAAAAATCCATAATAAAAAACGAACAATTACAATCGGCTGGTCAGACCGATCGCAAAACAAAACAACAATGGCCCTTGATGGAAGGGCCTAAACAAAACAAGCAAAACATAAAAAATCCATAATAAAAAACGAACAATTACAATCGGCTGGTCAGACCGATCGCAAAACAAAACAAGCAAAACAAAACGATTCAAAAACAAACAATTACAATCGGCTGGTCAGACCGATCGCAAAACAAAACAAGCAAAACATAAAAAATCCATAATAAAAAACGAACAATTACAATCGGCTGGTCAGACCGATCGCAAAACAAAACAACAATGCCCCTTGATGGAAGGGCCTAAACAAAACAAGCAAAAACGATCATTGTTTTGATAACTCAAACTTCAAATTACGAAGAAAAGTCTGAGCAGCAAGGGTTTGATTGGGTTTGCTCGGAATAAAATCCGGTCCCATATACAAGAAATAAGCCCAAAGATCATTAACAGCGGAAACAGGTCCCACATTAAGATCGGCAGCCTTAAAACGACGGCCCGCGAGGAACGCAAGCACAGTGCGCTTTAAACAAGCGTATGATCTATCACAGACGAGGATCTGCAAAGCGGGATGGAAAACCAAATGGCGTTGGGAAAGCGCTTGTTTTCTAAGATTATCTAAATGACAAGACAAAAAGTTATTAAAAACGACGTAAAGGTCAGGTTCTGAAGGACCCGCGACGATAAGAGACCCAAAGCCAGGGAGGCCAGAGTTAGAGGGGTTGTAAGATGAAAAATTGCGATGAGAAAAAGCCAGGGGCCAAGGGCTTGGATCCACAAGGTGGAAGCCATGGCGTTGCGAAAAAAAACGATTCGAATTGAAAAAAAAGCTTGACATAGGATCTAGGGGGGTAAGTAAAAAACGAAACAAACCAAAGCAACCAAAAACGAAAACAATCAACAAAGCAAAAGAAATAAGTAAAAACATAAGGAAGGTTAAGGGTAGACTAAGGAAGACTAGAGGATGACAACATCCACCAACAGACAGAGGTTGAACAAGTTTTAAAATTGGATGACAATAAACACCAGAAGATTATATTGATTTTTAGAAGATTACAAAGGGAGTTATATTGATTTTTAGAAGATTACAAAACATGTTGTGGGGAGTTATATTGATTTTTAGAAGATTACAAAGGGAGTTATATTGATTTTTAGAAGATTACAAAACATGTTGTGGGGAGTTATATTGATTTTTAGAAGATTACAAAACATGTTGTGGGGAACAACATTCACCAACAGAGGTTGAACAAATTTTGAAATTGGATGACAATTAGGATTACAAAACATGTTGTGGGGAGTTATATTGATTTTTAGAAGATTACAAAGGGAGTTATATTGATTTTTAGAAGATTACAAAACATGTTGTGGGGAGTTATATTGATTTTTAGAAGATTACAAAACATGTTTTTGGAGTTAAAGATAGTGAGTTTTGCGTCAAGGGCACTGGCCGTGCCCTTTAGCAAAACAGTTGTTTTGCTATCCTCCTCCCCTTCTCAATCCCTATCCACTCCCCCCCTTACCCCCCCTCGCCTTTCCCTTTCTCTTCCCCTCCCCCTTAGCCACTTGTTACACTATTCGTGCTTCGCTTAGGGGTTGGTTGTTGAAGTCTTAACAAATCAGACCTTGACCTTCCTTAACCTTTTGTTAGTCGAAAGCTATGCGTTCTTTGAAATTTGGTTTTGCTCTTGATGGAAGGATTTAACAAATTTCGATTTCAAAATTTGCCGGCGATTGAAAACCGAATGAAATTTTGGAAATTTGGTTTTGCTCTTGATGGAAGGATCTAACAAATTTCGATTTCAAAATTTGCCGGCGATTGAAAACCGAATGAAATTTTGGAAATTTGGTTTTGCTCTTGATGGAAGGATCTAACAAATTTCGATTTCAAAATTTGCCGGCGATTGAAAACCGAATGAAATTTGGCTTTGTTTTTTACTGGAAGGGTCTAAACCGATTTTTGTTTTTCCCTTTCTCCAGTTTTTTTAGGTCCTTCCATTAAGAGGCACATTTGTTTTGTTTGGTCACCTTGCTTTTCGCTAGTTTTGTTGTTTTCGTTTTTTAGGCCCTCCCATTAAGAGGCACATTTGTTTTGTTTGGTCACTTTGCTTTTCGCTAGTTTTGTTGTTTTCGTTTTTTAGGTCCTTCCATTAAGAGGCATATTTGTTTTGTTTGGTCACTTTGCTTTTCGCCTGTTGTTGGTTTATTTATGTTTTTTTAGGTCCTTCCATTAAGAGGCACATTTGTTTTGTTTGGTCACCTTGCTTTTCGCTAGTTTTGTTGTTTTCGTTTTTTAGGCCCTCCCATTAAGAGGCACATTTGTTTTGTTTGGTCACCTTGCTTTTCGCCTGTTGTTGGTTTATTTATGTTTTTTTAGGTCCTTCCATTAAGAGGCACATTTGTTTTGTTTGGTCACTTTGCTTTTCGCCTGTTGTTGGTTTGTTTCGTTTTTTACTTACCCCCCTAGATCCTATGTCAAGCTTTTTTTTCAATTCGAATCGTTTTTTTTCGCAACGCCATGGCTTCCACCTTGTGGATCCAAGTCCTTGGCCCCTGGCTTTTCCTCGTCGCAATTTTTCATCTTACAACCCCTCTAACTCTGGCCTTGGATCTCTTAACCCTGGCTTTGGGTCTCTTATCGTCGCGGGTCCTTCAGAACCTGACCTTTACGTCGTTTTTAATAACTTTTTGTCTTGTCACTTAGATAATCTTAGAAAACAAGCGCTTTCCCAACGCCATTTGGTTTTCCATCCCGCTTTGCAGATCCTCGTCTGTGATAGATCATACGCTTGTTTAAAGCGCACTGTGCTTGCGTTCCTCGCGGGCCGTCGTTTTAAGGCTGCCGATCTTAATGTGGGACCTGTTTCCGCTGTTAATGATCTTTGGGCTTATTTCTTGTATATGGGACCGGATTTTATTCCGAGCAAACCCAATCAAACCCTTGTTGCTCAGACTTTTCTTCGTAATTTGAAGTTTGAGTTATCAAAACAATGATCGTTTTTGCTTGTTTTGTTTAGGCCCTTCCATCAAGGGGCATTGTTGTTTTGTTTTGCGATCGGTCTGACCAGCCGATTGTAATTGTTCGTTTTTGAATCGTTTTGTTTTGCTTGTTTTGTTTAGGCCCTTCCATCAAGGGGCATCGTTGTTTTGTTTTGCGATCGGTCTGACCAGCCGATTGTAATTGTTTGTTTTTGAATCGTTTTGTTTTGCTTGTTTTGTTTAGGCCCTTCCATCAAGGGCCATTGTTGTTTTGTTTGGTCACTTTGCTTTTCGCTAGTTTTGTTGTTTTCGTTTTTTAGGCCCTCCCATTAAGAGGCACATTTGTTTTGTTTGGTCACTTTGCTTTTCGCCTGTTGTTGGTTTATTTATGTTTTTTTAGGTCCTTCCATTAAGAGGCACATTTGTTTTGTTTGGTCACTTTGCTTTTCGCCTGTTGTTGGTTTGTTTCGTTTTTTACTTACCCCCCTAGATCCTATGTCAAGCTTTTTTTTCAATTCGAATCGTTTTTTTTCGCAACGCCATGGCTTCCACCTTGTGGATCCAAGTCCTTGGCCCCTGGCTATGTCTTTTAACTTCTTTTCTCAACCTATCTCGATTCTTTTTAAACGACCTATGCCGATTCCTTTTCAACATTCGACTGCAAACATTAAGGTGTTCTATCCGAGTGACTTAGGTCCTTCTGATTCAGGAGGACCTAAACATTATGGTTTTACTCTTCAAATTGATTTTATTCGCTTAGCAAAGGGTGACGTATCCCCATCGGAATTTCGACTTTGTCTGTACATTTTTTATCTCAGTCTTTTTAAACTTCGTGAGGGTTTGGGTGACTTTGCGCCGCTCATGCCTTCTATCCCGTGCCCTCTTCGCGAAGCTGTAGCTTCAGCTGTCGAGACAAAAAATCCTCGACCTCTTTTGGACTACCTGTGTACTCTGCCAGCTTTTAAACAGCCGCTTGAACCTTGTGATTTTGCACTGTTTTCAAAAATCTTACAGGATTACATTGATGAGGCTAAAGCCTCTCCTCATCCCAAGCCTTTATTTTTTGATTCCTCCGAAGACTCTGAATTCTACTTTCAGATCCTCCTAGATCGTGATGGGTATCTGTCTATTACTGTTGTTGTTTTAGACTCCGCCTTACTACAAGATGATATCACCGAGCTGGCTCGATATCTATGTCTTGTGATTCAGGCCTACGCAGTTCTAGATAACTGTGCTCTTTAAAACTTTATGCCAGGCCTCCAGGTCTATTCTTACCTTGTAAATGTGCAGTCGTTCTGACTGACAATTAAAATGCCATGTACAAAATTTCTAATTCATTTCGTTCTGGTTCCGCACTTTTTCTTCTGTTTCAGCCTGCCCTGTTTATTCGGCGGCCCATAATTTAATATCAACTCGTCTTGATACACTGCGATCAGAAGCTAACGCTTCTGATCGCACCGGTTTTGCTTCCGCATATTCAGGAACTCCTGGAGCGCGAAGCTTATTTTTCTGTTCTTAAGGAGTTCCTTCTGGTAACAGTCTTGCTAAGACCAGGCAAAATTACAGAATTTAGCTCAGATTCCGAGCGATACCTTATCTCTCTCTGGCGTGCCGTTTTATCTTTGGACTTTTCACTTAAATTGCCAAAGGGGCCTTATTTACGTTTTTTTTTCTTAGATCCTATGTCAAGCTTTTTTTTCAATTCGAATCGTTTTTTTTCGCAACGCCATGGCTTCCACCTTGTGGATCCAAGCCCTTGGCCCCTGGCTTCTTCTTTCTCAGCACTATCCGCCGCTATTGGTGCGGTGATGTATTTTCATTGCCATAAAGGCGGTGAAACTTTAATGTTTATTGGTCTTATACTTACTTTTTCTTGCATGGCTATTTGGTGGCGTGACGTGGTCCGAGAAGGTACTTTTGAAGGACATCATACAATTGTTGTGCAAGAGGGTCTCCGCAATGGTGTGATTCTTTTTATTGTATCAGAGGTTATGTTTTTTTTTGCTTTTTTCTGGGCTTTCTTTAGCGCGAGTATCGCCCCAACGATTGAGATCGGTGCAATTTGGCCACCAAAGGGTATCGAGTCTTTTAGTCCTTGGGAAATTCCTGCTTTAAATACTTTGATCTTACTGTTGTCGGGAGCTACGGTGACCTGGTGCCACCATGCAATTGTTGCTGGAAAACAGTCTGAAGCTGTTGTTTCTCTTACGCTTACGATTATTTTAGCCATTATTTTTACAGGGTTTCAAGGCTTTGAGTACGCAAACGCCACCTTTTCTATATCAGATAGTGTTTATGGCTCTACTTTTTTCATGGCTACGGGATTTCATGGCTTTCATGTGATTGTTGGTACTACAGCTCTGGCTGTTTGTCTTGTTCGTTTGATGAGCCACCATTTCACTCGCGAACACCACGTTGGGTTTGAAGCCGCTGCGTGGTACTGGCACGTGCGACAAGAAGTTGCTTAAAATTAATGGTGAATAACCTTCCCTTGTCACTTGGGGTAAGTCTAGGTGGATATGCGTCAGAAGCAATTCTTTGGTATAAAGCTCCACTGACAATGTAGCTGTTAGAATGTTGGGATTCGAAGCAGAGCTAGACTAAGGGACCTATGTGTAGCGAAAGCGAACTTCCGTATGTACGCATCTTTAACCAGAATGATCACAACCCAAATTACGTGGTTACAGAGTAGGAATATGGGCTGTGCCATTCCATATTTAAGTTGACCAATTACTCTAGGTGCAAAGGGAGACACTAACGGTCTCATATTTTAATTTAAGTAGAACTTGGTAAGCCCAATTGGCAGCCAAACAAGTTGGCTCGGATCTCAGCAATGGGATCTTATAAGTCTTTGGGTAGAAGATCAAACAAAAAGCGAATGCTTTCTTGTAATAGGAAGGATAGGGGTTCAAAATTTGCCCTAAACCGAGAGGTTGCAGACTTGTTTATGTGGCTAATTCTTGAAAACAGTATTTTTGCAGGGCTATTGAGTCGTCTAGTTGAGTCAATCTTAAGGTAAGCCATTAGCGTTATGGATGCCAACACTAAGATTTCTAAAAAGCCCACTAAGAAGTGGCAAAACATTGACTGGCGCCTTGCTTCGGTGAGATTACGTCAACTGCAATTAAATATTGTTAAGGCTCAAAACCTTAGAGCCGCGTGGAAGTCGGAAGGCCTTATAAGCTGACTTATCTTTCACGTAGAGAAGCCGAAGCCGTATGAAGCGAAAGCTTCACGTACGGTTTTTATGGGGGGAAAGCTTCGCAAGAAGCCTACCTATCCAACTTTTGTCGATGTGGTTTGGTTATTTCTCTTTGTTTCTGTTTATTGGTGGGGTGGTTCATAAACCCTTTTTCTCCGTTTGTAGCCCCTACCTCTAGGGGCTACATAGGCTAACCCTTCTTTCTTCTCGTTTCTTTTCTTTCTATGTACGATACTTCAATGACTCCTACGTTTTTCGGTCGTCTTTCTGCTTGGTCAAACCGCTGGCTTTTTTCTACAAATCACAAAGACATTGGTACCCTTTACCTTATCTTTGGTGCTATTTCTGGCCTTATTGGGCTTATATTTTCTATGGCTATCCGTTTAGAGCTTTCTCAACCGGGCAACGCTTTTTTAGATGGTAACTATCAGCTTTATAACGTTCTTGTAACAGCCCACGCTTTTATTATGATTTTCTTTATGGTAATGCCTAGCTTGATCGGTGGGTTTGGGAATTGGATGGTTCCCATTATGATCGGTGCTCCCGATATGGCTTTCCCTCGATTAAACAACATTTCTTTTTGGTTATTACCTCCTGCATTGCTGTTACTTTTCGCTTCTTCTTTAGTTGAAGTTGGTGCTGGTACTGGTTGGACGGTATATCCACCACTTAGTGGAATACAAGCCCACTCTGGTGGTTCAGTAGACCTTGCAATTTTCTCATTACACGTTGCTGGTATATCTTCAATCTTAGGTGCGATTAACTTTATTACAACTATTTTTAATATGCGAGCTCCGGGTATGACTGCTCATCGTTTAGGCTTATTCCCTTGGGCTGTATTAATAACAGCCTTTCTTTTATTACTATCACTTCCAGTACTTGCCGGTGCAATAACTATGTTGCTTGTTGATCGTAATTTCAACACTACATTCTTTGATCCTGCTGGCGGGGGCGATCCCTTACTTTACCAGCACTTGTTCTGGTTTTTCGGTCACCCAGAGGTTTATATATTAATTTTACCTGGTTTTGGGATCGTAAGCCATATTATTTCTCATTTTTCTTCTAAACCCATTTTTGGTACGCTTGGTATGATCTACGCCATGCTTTCTATAGGTTTCTTAGGTTTCATTGTCTGGGCGCACCATATGTATACTGTCGGTTTAGATGTAGACACGCGTGCTTATTTCACAGCGGCCACTATGATTATTGCGGTACCTACAGGAATTAAAATTTTTAGTTGGTTAGCTACCATGTGGGGTGGTTCCATCGAATTTAAAACGCCTATGCTTTTTGCTGTTGGTTTTGTAGTGCTCTTCACTATGGGTGGTTTAACTGGTATTGTCTTATCTAATTCTGGCTTAGACATCGCATTGCACGATACATACTATGTGGTTGCTCATTTCCATTATGTGCTTTCTATGGGTGCCGTGTTTGCTCTTTTTGCTGGTTGGTATTATTGGATTGGTAAAATTACAGGTAACTTGTATCCAGAGGCTTTAGGTCAAATTCATTTCTGGTCTACGTTTATTGGTGTAAATGTTACTTTCTTCCCAATGCATTTCCTAGGTCTGGCCGGTATGCCGCGACGTATTCCAGACTTTCCGGATGCTTACTCTGGTTGGAACGATATTGCTTCCCTTGGTTCTTTCATAACGTTAATTTCAACACTCTTATTCTTTTATTCTATTTACGTAACGCTTAGCTCTGGCCAACGTTGCTCTTCTGCGAGTTGGAAAACAATGCCGAGCACTATTTATTAGTAAGATCGGTTTTGACTTGTGTCATTGGTGTAAACCCCAAAAGATATCTTTTGGGGTTTACACCAACAAGTTCTGCTGGATTTTACTGCAAACCTATGGTTCTCTTTCTTGTAAAAAGCCTTCTTATTGTCCTCATGGTTTTGCTTTCCGTCGCCTTTTTAACTGCGGCGGAGCGTAAAGTCATGTCTTCTATGCAGCAACGAAAAGGCCCCAATGTTGTTGGTTTTCTAGGCTTATTACAACCTATTGCCGATGGGCTAAAACTTTTCGCGAAAGAAACGGTTATTCCTTCTTCTTCGAATCCGGTTAACTTTGCACTGGCCCCGATACTCACCTTTTTCTTAAGTCTTTTGTCTTGGGTTGTTATACCTGTTAATGTTGGTTTTTCTGTATCCGATCTAAATCTTGGCCTTATTTATTTATTCGCTGTTTCTTCCCTTGGTGTTTATGGTATTATACTTGCCGGTTGGTCGAGCAATTCGAAATACGCTTTCCTCGGAGCCTTGCGCTCTGCAGCGCAAATGATTTCTTATGAGGTTTCGATGGGTCTTATTCTTATTACTGTTCTGCTTTGCGCGGGTTCTTTAAATCTCTCCTATATTTGTGTTTCTCAAAAGGCTGTTTGGTTTTTCGTACCTCTTCTACCTTTGGCTGTTCTCTTTCTTGTTTCAATTCTCGCAGAGACAAATCGCGCACCCTTCGATTTGCCCGAGGCGGAAGCCGAGCTTGTTTCTGGTTACAATGTTGAATACTCGGCTTTTGGATTCGCTCTCTTTTTTCTCGGTGAATATGCAAATATGATCTTAATGAGCAGTTTAACTGTGGTATTTTTTTTCGGTGGTTGGTTTGGTTTTTCATTCATACTGCCTTTAAATCATGCATTCCTTCTGTCCGGAGGTAGTTTTGATACTCTGTTTTTTGTCTTATCTTACTTTAGTCAATCCTTATTTTTTTCTCTAAAAATATGTCTGGTATTGTTTTTTTTTATTTGGGTTCGTGCGTCATTTCCACGTTACCGTTATGATCAATTGATGCGTCTCGGTTGGAAAATCTTTCTGCCTCTTTCTTTAGCTTTCGTTGTTTTCGTTGCCGGCCTTTTAAAGTCTGTTTCGGCTTTACCTATTATATAAAAAACGTTTTGGAAAGATGGCTGAGTGGTCGAAAGCCTTGGTTTGCTAAATCAATACACTAACTCCTTGTTGTGTCGTGGGTTCAAATCCCATTCTTTCCTTTTAAGAATAAAAAAATCGCATGTTTTCTTCTCCGCCATTGATTATATTTCTTTTTTCAAGCTTCGCGCTTGTTTCCTCGTCTGTAGTCATAACAGCCACAAACCCGGTGCATTCTGTCTTCGCTCTCATATTTGTTTTCGTAAATGTGGCAAGTATTTTGCTTGTGCTACGCGTTGAGTTCATTTCCCTACTTTTTCTTGTTGTTTATGTCGGTGCTGTTGCCGTCCTTTTTTTGTTTGTAATTATGATGCTTAACGTTAAGCTTAACGAAGTTTCCGATAACTCTGTGGCTTACTTGCCGCTAGGTTTTGTTTTAGGCGTTTTATTTTTACTTGAGGTTTCGTTGATTATTACTGGTGATCTTCTTCCCTTTTCAGGTGAGTTTTTATACCGATCTTCAATTACTCAAGACTTATTTTCTGGCGCCCCTTTTTCGCATTTACATCTTGAATCTATTATGTCTGTTCCAAATAATATGCAGCTTATTGGTTCGGTTGTTTATACCGATTTGTTTTTTCCCTTTATTCTTGCCGGCCTACTTTTGTTGTTAGCTATGGTTGGGGCTATTGTTCTTAGTTTGATGAAAACGAGCTCTGCTTTGAAGCAAGACATTTTTAAACAGGTTTCTCTCGCATCCTCCGAGAGCATCCGCTTTTAAGTCTGCAGGTGTCTCTTTCGTCTAGCGGCCAGGACAATGCTTTTTCACAGCATAAACGCGAGTTCGATTCTCGCAAGAGATATTGCCCACATCTCTTTTGCCAAATTAGCTCAGTTGGTAGAGCTTTTGTTTTGTAAACAAAAGGTCGTTGGTTCGACTCCGACATTTGGCTTTGGTGGGTGTAGCTTATCTGGTAAAGCATCAGTTTGTGACACTGGGGACTGCGGGTTCAAGCCCCGCCACTCACCCTTTTGTTTTCTAAAAATGTTTTCTCGTAAATATATAAAAAATTCGCTTGACTTTGATACTTTATACAGAGCACGACCCAAAAGCGCTTTAAATTTATCTGCCGTAAAAAAATTGTCTTTTTTCGTTTCGGATATTTCTTCCCTGCCAAAAACGCTTTCTAATGCGAATGCCGTTAAAATTTTGTCGGTCTCAACGAGCCCTAAAATTCTTGTCGCTTCGAAGCCTGTAAATGCATTTTCTATAAGAAAAGGTGATCCCGTTGGTTGTGCCTTAATCTTAAGTAAAAAACAGGCTTTGGATTTTATATCCTGTTGCTCTTTAGCTTTCTCCACTATGACGCCACCCCCCATGTTTTCTGCCGGTTTAAATCAACCGGTTGTTTCATTATTTTTTAGTAACTTACAAGGTTTTTTTCCGTTTGCTCACTATGAATCTAGCTTACTCGTAGCTCAACACATAAATCTAAAGGTTTCCTTTTCTATTCATTTTTCCAATTCGCTCGACTTAGGTTCCATCTGTTTATTCTCTGCAAACTTTCCATTCTTTGCCTTAAAAAAGAACTCTAATAATTTCAGAACAATTTTACGCGAGATAGAGCAGTCTGGTTAGCTCGTTAGGCTCATGCCCTAAAGATCGAAGGTTCAACTCCTTCTCTCGCTACGGTTTTTGGGCTTCCATAACTTATGCCTTTTTTTGCTTCTTCGCCCCTTGAGCAGTTTCAAATTATCAAGCTTGTACCTTTTACTTTGGGTCCTTTTGATTTCTCTTTCACAAATTCTTCTCTTCTAGCCCTATTAACAATTTTAATCACTTTTTTTTTCTTTTCTGCTTCTAGTCATAATGCGCGTCTGGTTCCATTTCCAATCCAAACGATTGTTGAGGGTACCTATTCCTTTGTTTTTAGTCTTGCCACCGAAAACATACGTAAGCACGGCCAATCCTTATTTCCTTTAATTTTTACTTTATTTTCGTTTATTTTCTTTGTCAACCTTGTTGGTATGGTTCCATATTCCTTTACTGTAACAAGTCATCTTATCGTGACATTCTCAATATCCTTAGCGGTTTTTACGGCTATAAATATCATAGGTATTCGCATTCATGGTATCGCATTTTTAGGCCTCTTTTTGCCAGGAGGCTGTCCTTTACCTATGGCACCTTTCCTTGTGCTTATCGAGCTTGTTTCTTACCTATCCCGTGTTTTTAGTCTAGCTATCCGACTTTTTGCCAATATGATGGCTGGGCATACGCTTCTTAAAATTTTAGCTGGGTTCTCTTGGAGCATGTTTACAAATGGTCAGAGCGCCGCTCTTATGGTGTTGCATTTCCTGCCGTTCCTTGTTATCGTGCCAATTCTAGGTCTTGAGCTAGGTGTTGCTTTTCTACAAGCCTATGTTTTTACGGTCCTTACTTGCATATATTTCAACGATGCTATCTCTTTACATTAATTTTTTATATGGTGTTACCACAATCTGCTAAACTTATCGGTGCCGGACTTTCTACTATCGCCCTTGCTGGTGTTGGTGTTGGGATCGGAACTGTCTTCGCTTCTCTTGTAACTGCTACTGCCCGTAACCCTAACCTAGCAAAGCAGCTTTTTGCTTACGCTATCCTAGGTTTCGCGCTTACGGAAGCTATTGCGCTTTTCGCTTTAATGATGGGCTTCTTAATTCTTTTTGCCTTCTAATTGCGATTTTATTGTAGGAATTTTTCTCTTAAAATCTTAAATACATTAAATCTGTTTTTTCTTTTGATGTGGTGGAATTGGTAGACACGCCAGGTTTAGGTTCTGGTCCATCCGGGTGCGAGTTCAAGTCTCGCCATCAAAAGAGGTTTGTTTTTCGTACTAAATAATTTGTGCTTTTGTCATCTTTAATTCTATTACCTTTCTTTTCTGCAATTCTCATAGCCTTCCTAGATGCTTCTCGAACTTCGTTGGTTCGGTCCCTTGCCTTGTGTTCTACCTTCCTTGTTTTTTTCCTCTCCCTTAATCTTCTTGTTTTCTTCGATGAAAGCTTCTCTGGATTTCAATTTAAAGAGTATTTCGTCTGGGTTCCTTCGTTTCAGTTTGCCCTCGGTATTGATGGTTTATCCTTGTATTTAATAATCCTCGCAACGTTTCTTTTTCCCGTATGTGTGCTTATCGCTTGGTCAGCTATAAAAACATATACGAAGGAATACTTTATTGCACTTTTATTGCTGGAATCTTTTCTAATCGCTGTTTTTACCTTGTTAGATCTTTTCCTTTTCTACATAGCTTTCGAAGCAACTTTGTTGCCTATGTTCTTTATAGTTGGTGTTTGGGGTTCGAGATCTCGAAGAATTAATGCGGCCTATCAGCTTTTTCTTTACACCCTTTTTGGTTCTGTCTTTATGTTGATAGGTATACTTTATATTTGGTATACGACAGGTACAACGAATTACGAAATTTTGTCCCGTATTTCTTTTAATTGTACGGATCAAATATTTCTTTGGCTAGCTTTCTTTTTATCTTTTGCTGTTAAAATTCCGATGGTACCCTTCCATATTTGGCTACCTGAAGCTCATGTTGAAGCACCTACTGCCGGTTCTGTTATTCTTGCGGGAATTCTTTTAAAGCTTGGTGGTTATGGCCTTCTTCGCTTTTCTATTGTGCTTTTTCCATTCGCTACTTCTTTCTTTAGCCCTTTTGTTATATCGTTGAGCCTTATCGGCATTATTTACGCTTCCCTATCCACTTTGCAGCAGGTTGATCTTAAAAAAATTATTGCTTATTCATCTATCGCCCACATGGGTTTTGTCACTTTAGGTATATTTTCTTTAAATGTTTTTGGTTTAGAGGGCAGTATTCTTCTTATGCTTAGCCATGGTGTTGTTTCAAGCGCTCTCTTCTTATCCGTTGGTGTGCTTTACGACCGTTTTCACACACGCCTTGTCCGCAGCTACGGGGGTCTTGTGCAAACAATGCCATTATTCTCTGCCACATTTCTCATTTTGAGCCTCGCAAATTTAAGTTTGCCTTTGACTAGTAGTTTTGTTGGTGAAATTTTTGTGGTTTTAGGTGCTTTTCAGAATAGCCCTGTTGCTGCCTTACTTTCTTGTTTCAGTATGGTTCTAGGTGCCGCCTATTCCTTATGGTTGGCCAATCGTATTTGTTTTGGTAATGTGAGAACTATATCTACTGTTGCGAGCTTTGATCTTTCTCGTCGTGAATTTTTCATTCTCGCACCTTTCATTGTCTTAACTTTTTTGCTTGGTATTTTTCCAGAGCTTATCCTTCAAACTTTGCATGTTTCTGTTGCTAATATAACTTAAAAGATCAGTTATTCTCGTTTTTTATTATGGATTTTTTATGTTTTGCTTCATTCTAATTTTTTATGTATTTACAAGAATATTTCTCACTCTTTTTTTTTGTTGGGCTTAGTCTCACTCTTTCAGTTCTCCTTTTTTTGCTTTCTTTTTTTCTCGCAGTAAGTTCCGGGGATCCTGAAAAATTATCTGCGTACGAGTGCGGGTTCAATCCTTTCGAAGATGCCCGCAGTCAGTTTGATATACGATTTTACCTTGTTGCTATACTTTTTATAATATTTGATTTAGAGATAAGCTTTCTCTTCCCTTGGGCACTCACGCTAAAATCTTTGGGGGGGTTTGGTTTTTGGTCCATGATGCTCTTCCTTTTTATTTTAACTGTTGGTTTTGTCTATGAATGGCAAAAAGGTGCTTTAGAGTGGGAATAATTCATTTCTGTTAACAATTTTTCGGGTGGTTTGGGAACCACCCATTTTTTTATGTATCTTGTTATTATTGCTACACCTTTATTGAGTTTTTTGGTTGCCACAACGCTTGGTAGATTCCTGGGGTCTCGTGGTGTTTGTTTGCTTTCAACTTTCTGCACTTTTTTTGCCTTTTTCCTTGCTCTTTCTATTTTTTATGAGGTAGGCCTTTGTAAAGCCATCTGCTCTATAAAAATTTTTAGTTGGATGGTTTCGGATACTTTTGTCGTTGGTTGGGGTTTCTTATTTGACAATTTATCTGCCTCCATGTTAATTGTTGTTACCAGCGTTTCTGCCCTTGTACATCTGTATGCTATAGGTTACATGGAGAACGACCCACATCAAACCCGTTTCATGTCCTATCTTTCTCTTTTTACTTTTTTTATGCTTATTCTGGTTACTGCGGATAACTATATGCAAATGTTTGTGGGGTGGGAGGGCGTTGGTCTTGTTTCCTATTTGTTGATTAGCTTTTGGAATACACGAATTCAGGCGAATAAATCCGCCATAAAAGCAATGCTTGTTAATCGTGTCGGTGACATTGGTCTTTGTCTTGGTCTCTGTGGCATTTTTATTTTATTTCATTCTTTAGAGTATACAACAATTTTTAGTCTTGCTGCCTCCTTAAATTATGCTTCTTTTAATTTTTTTGGTTTTACATTCAGTTTTATAGATCTTTTATGCTTTTTGATTTTTTGGGGTGCTGTTGGCAAATCCGCTCAAATAGGTTTACATACCTGGTTACCTGATGCTATGGAAGGACCCACACCCGTCTCGGCCTTAATACATGCGGCAACCATGGTCACTGCTGGTGTTTTTGTAATCATACGATCTGCGCCACTTTTTGAATTAACGCCTTCTGTTTTATGTCTCGTTAGTGTTGTTGGCGCCTCGACCGCCTTCTTCGCGGCGAGCTCAGGTCTTGTTCAGAATGATTTAAAACGCGTCATCGCGTACTCTACTTGTAGTCAATTGGGCTATATGGTTTTTGCCTGCGGTCTTTCTAACTATTCGGTCGCCTTTTTTCATCTTGCAAACCATGCTTTCTTTAAAGCTCTTTTATTTCTAGGTGCAGGATGTATAATCCACGGTATCTGCGATGAGCAAGACATGAGAAAAATGGGCTTAGGCAAAATATTTATGTTTACATATACATTTATACTTATTGGTTCTTTAGCTCTTGCTGGTTTTCCTTTTTTAACAGGTTTTTATTCAAAGGATGCTATCCTTGAGTTAGCTCTTGCTAATTATACTTGGGTTGGTGCCTTCACACATACGTTGGGTCTTCTAGCAGCCTTTTGCACATCGATCTATGCGTTTCGACTCCTTCACCTTAGTTTTTTAAATACACACAACTCCTATAAACTTTATGTTTCTTCGGCTCACGAAGCTCCTTTTACTATGGCTTTTCCCCTCTTTGTGTTATCTTTTGGTGCTATTTTCGTTGGGTATATGACTAAAGATTTTATGATTGGTCTCGGTGTAGACTCGTGGAATGGTGTTCTTTTTGTTTCGCACAAAAACTCTGCTCTCATAGAAGCAGAGTTTTTGTTCGCTTATCAAAAACATTTACCTTTCTTTTTAGGTTTTGCCGGCGCTTTTTTCGCTTATCTTTTAATTAGTTCAACGCTTTCCTTACCTTGGAAGCGAGGGATTTTTTCTTTGTTAAAAAGGTCTTCCTTTTATTTGAATTTTTATAAATTCTTGTCTGCAAAATGGCATTTCGATCAGGTCTATAACGAATATATTGCTCAGTCTTTGATGCATGTAGGTTATCGAAAAACATTTCTACTCTTAGATAAAGGTTTTGTTGAAAGCTTAGGACCTTTTGGTTTCTCCGAATATATTAGCACCTTTTCTTCAAAAATTTCACACCATTTGACAGGTTACTTGTATCACTATGCACTTGTTTTTATTCTAATAGTCGCCGTTTTCATTATCTCGTCAGATTTTTTAAGCTTGGCCGCCTCCTTCGGCGTTTTGGCTCCGATATACATGAGTCTTCTTTGTTCCTTTTTTATGATCGACTTGGTTTTTAATCAAGAATAAGTAAAGAATAAACTTCATTTGCTTCTGTCAAAAGCACCTTTAGCTCAATAGGATAGAGTTTCAATCTTCTAAATTGAATGTTGTGGGTTCAAATCCCTCAAGGTGCTTTTGATTCGATCGATCAGGATTCTTGGGCAGCTTACACCGTATATTAATAATTAGGTCCAAGCAAATAATGCTTACTACCGGACTTGAACCGGTAACCTAAAAGGGGCAGATTTTAAATCTGCTGTGTTTACCATTTCACCAAGTAAGCTTTACTTGAAGGGCACGGGATAGGAGGATTCGAACCCCCGACAAATTGCACCCAAAGCAACCACGCTACCAGACTGCGCCATATCCCGGATAGGAAGTGAAAGGGTTCGGTGGGATTTGAACCCACGGCTTTGGGTTTAAAAGACCCACACTCTACCTACTGAGTTACGAACCCTTCTATAATAAGAAATTAAAAGACAAAAACACTAAAAAATCTAGGCAACAGGCTTAATAAAAATATAAGTCCGCAAGAAATACTGAAACAAACGCTTGTTTCTCTGGTTATAGTTCGATTCCAGATGAGTTGAGACCCTTCAAAAAAATGAACTTTTGTAAATCGTATATAATAATAACAAGCTATCACACTAACCACCACAAGAATAACGGATGTTAAAATATATTCAGCCTGTATTGCCGCTAAAAACATTTGGTACTTTGCGATAAAACCAACTAAAGGTGGAATACCCGCCAAAGAAAAAAGGGGCAAGGCAAGGCAAACTCCTAAAAGAGGGTTTGTTTTTATAATACCACAAGCTTCATAAAAAGTAGGGTTTTCAATAAGCGTGCCGCGCTCTCGAACATTTAAAACAAATAAAAAAATACAAGCGCTGGTCAATATATAAAGCGTTATATAAACGATAAGAGCATTCAAACCTTCTTGATTCACAGAAGCAAGAGCTAAAACTAAGAAACCGTTATGACCTATTGTGCTATAAGCAAGAAGGCGCTTAATACGTCGTTGGTAGATAGCACCCACTGTACCAATAATCACAGAAAATATGGAAACTTGCAAGAGAATTGGTTGCCAAAGGATTTGTAGAGGTTCAAAAACATCGAATAGGAGACGCACAATGACAACAAGTAACGCCACTTTGGGTACCAGAGCAAAAAAAGCGGTGATATTCGTTGGAGACCCTTCATAAACGTCGGGTAGCCAAAAATGTAAAGGCGCCACGCCAAGTTTAAAAAGCAAAGCAGCCATCAAAAAAAGAATACCTAGATGTAGACCTACATAAGTTGTAGAATTATCTAAAGTAATACCGCTAAGCTGGTTCGCCGAAAGGCAGAGCATTAGTTGTTTAAGCTCTTCAAAACTAAGCGTGCCTGTGATACCATAAATAAGAGAAATACCAAAGAGCATCATACAAGAAGCGATAGCACCGGTTATAAAATATTTAACACCAGCCTCTATTGAAAAGTCGGAGCTTTTTCTGAAGCAAGCCAACACGTAGAAAGACAAACCTTGTAGTTCAATGCAGAGGAACAAAGATAGAAAATCATTGACAGAAATTAAAATGATGAAGCTTATAACAGATAGTAAAATTAAGCAGCAAAGTTCATTGACGCTGGTCGGATGATCTTTCATGAAAGATGACGCGATTAAAAAAAATAAGAGGCAAGAAACCAAGGTGATAACGCGTGCGTTAAAACTAAGAGCATCAAGTATTAAAACTGCGTTAATTGGAAGCCATGTAAAGTTCGTGAAATTCGAAAAATAACAAATAAAAAGAGAAAGTAAAATAATCAAAACTGTAATCCATTGAGCGTTGCTACTTAAACTTAAGTAACCCAAGTCTTTTCTATTTTGAATGATAAGCACCCAAACAAGAAGAAAAAGAGTAGACCAACCCAAAAAAATCTCTAAGCAAAATGCGTTTATAATGTCGTATTCAAGAAGTCCAAGATCTAAATTTTGTAGATTCATCGAAATAATACATAAAAGCTGAGTAAGTTCTCCATAAGTATTTACCTAAATATATCTTGTTGAAAATGGTAGTTTGTAAGACGCCTTTTTAAAAATGTTTTTCGCGCTCTTAAGATTTAAACCAGCTATTTCAAAAATAACTTTACCGGGATTAACTTTAAAACACCAAAGATGTGTGCGCCCTTTACCCTTACCCATACGTGTTTTTTCTGGTTTTTTCGTTTTAGCTACATCAGGAAAAAGGTTAAGCCATAAGTGGCCACGCTTCTTTAAATGTTTTTTTAAAGCCTTTCGAGTGGCTTCCAATTGACGCGAAGTTAAGATACCCGGGGCTTTACTTTGCAGGCCAAAACTTCCTTGCGTGCATAAGTTACCACGAAATCGAATATGGTGGGTTATTCGACCTTTACGATACTTTTTTATATTCGCTTTAGTTTTAGGACTTAACATGTTTTATAAACAAAAAACTCTCTAGGCTGGAATCGAACCAACGACCATTTGGTTAACAGCCAAGAGCTCTGCCACTGAGCTACTAGAGAGTTAGACAGAATTTGTTTTATGATAAGGTAGATTTTGAAGCGGATAAAAAACCGTGGCCTAGTAAACGATCGACTAAACGGGCTTTTTGTTTCGGCTTAGAGCTAACAGAAAACCCTTTTACAACCGAGAAAGGAGAACCACTCTTTGAATGAAGACTGGTCAGAGCGGACTTAGAATTAATAATAAATGCTTGAGCTACCGAGTTTGAAAGATAATGGATGTCAGAACTACTACGAGTCTGAAAAGCATTTAATGCAGAAGCGCAAGACTGCGTATTTTGAACAAAAGACTCAGAAGCAAGAAGCATGCCTTTCTGCACAGCTATGTTTCGGAATGCTTTTAAAAAAATAAGAACACGTACTATAGAGTGCAATGCCTGTTCTTTACTCAGAACAAGGGAAGCAATCGCCGTTTTTGCTTCTTTAGATGTTTGCAAAAAGTTTTTTTCAAGGTCGTTCCCTATATCTTGAAAGATTTGACTAATTGAGCTACCCGCCGATATAGAAATTAAGTTAAAGAATATAAAAAAACAAACAAAAATAAAGACTTCTTCGTTGAAAACGAGAATTTCAGTGATGCCAAGGCCAAGAATTATTAAAGCAGATATGAGTTTTAAGTTAAATTGTGACATGATTTAGTTAACACTGTTAAAGCCAAGGGTTAAAGGAATCGAACCTTTACGGATGGTTTTGGAGACCATAGCTATACCATTTAGCTAAACCCTTTCGAATGAGATAACACAAAGGTGAACTCTCCGCCGAGAATCGAACTCAGATTTTTTGCGTATGAAACAAATGCATAGACCTTTATGCTACAGAGAGACTTAAGCAGTTTGCCCAAAAACGGATTTGAACCATTGACACAAGGATTTTCAATCCTTTGCTCTACCAACTGAGCTATTTAGGCAAGCGAGCAGTGGGAATCGAACCCACAGCACAAGCTTGGAAGGCTAGTAATTTACCATTAATCGATGCTCGCGAAATTTATAAGCTTAGCTGGAATCGAACCAACAACAGTTTCGTTATGAGCGAAATGTTCTACCGTTGAACTATAAGCTTTAACTGGAAAAAGTTGGATTCGAACCAACGAACTGAAACAGAGTAGATTTACAATCTACCGCCTTTAACCGCTCGGCAATTTTTCCAACCAACAATTTAAGTGAAAAGTAACGAGAAATGGAGACGACCAGACTTGAACTGGTAACCTTATGTATGCAAAACAGATGCTCTACCAATTAAGCTACGCCCCCAACCAAACCTAGAATGAAAGGAATCGAACCTTCGATGCCAGCGTCAAAAGCTGGAGCTTTAACCACTTAGCTACATTCTATCACAAAAATGGGAAAAAATGGGCCATCAACTTCAGAACAACGTGGGCTAAGAGGCTTTTCTGACAAAAAAAAGGAAAGCCTTTAAAGCTAAAGATTGCGGGGCTAATTTTTTAAATTCAAGATCAAAAGAAGTTTTCACAAAGGGTGCCTGCAAAGCTTTTAGGTCGGCAGAAGGGGAACCCAAAGATACAGAAGCAAAGGTTTTTGTAAAAGCGAAAAATTCCGTATGAGACTCGACAGGATTGGTGCTTTTGTTCGATTGCATATTATTGAAAGCGTCTTGCGACTTTTGAAGTACACGTCTGCGTACTTTTAAAATAGAGGCGACTGCTGGTAAAGTTTGTCTAAGATTTAAAAAATAAAAGGTCGTAAAGAAAAATAATACCCAGAAAACCTGGGAAAAGAAAGAAAAGTGGTCTAGTTGTGGCATGGGTTAAGCCGGAGGCAAGATGAGCTTAAGTAGAATTGAACTACTGACTTTACTCTTATCAGGAGTATACTCTACCGCTGAGTTATAAGCTCAAGAGCCCCCTAAACAAGAAGGGGGCAAGCCGGTGAAAAAATTACACCTGGGAAAGCACCCAAGCGACATATTTATCTAAAGAAACAGATTCGACAACAATGGGCATAAAGCCGTGATTAACACCGCAAATTTCACTACATTGACCATAGAAAACACCCTCACGATTTAGGAAAATAGATGTTTGATTCAAACGGCCTGGGCAGGCGTCCATTTTAACGCCAAGCGCTGGAACAGCCCAACTATGCAACACGTCCGCTGCTGTAACGAGTACACGAATATGAGTGCGACTTGGTAAAATAATACGGTTATCCACCTCTAAAAGGCGTAATTCCCCTGGACTCAAGTCGTCCTCTGGCACCATATAACTATCAAAAGCAACCGTCTCAACATCATCGCCACTTACGTAGTCAGAATATTCGTAAGCCCAAAACCATTGATTACCGATGCATTTTAAAGTCATCGCAGGGTCTACGATTTCATCAATAGAATAAAGAAGCGCGAAAGATGGGATAGCCACCACTATTAGAATAAGGCTTGGTGTCACAGTCCAGATAATTTCAATAAGAGTCCCATGAACTACAGCAGAATCCGAAGGTTCTGCATATTTAGCTCGGCTTGAGGTGTTGTAACAAATAAGTGTCCAGGCAGTAGCAACACCAACAAAAAAAAATATAAACACTAAAAAAAACATAAGATCATGATGCAAGTTAATAATACCCTCCATGACAGGCGTGGCCGCATCCTGAAGACCGAACTGCCAAGGAGTGGCAGAATCTAAAAAATAAAGAAAGAAGGTTTTCATATTTTAAAAACAAAAAAGCCGGATAAGCTTTGAACCGTAAAGTTTTGGTAATAAAGGATTCGAACCTTTGACCTTTTCGTTGTAAGCGAAATACTCTACCAACTGAGTTAATTACCAAAAACAAACGAGAATAAGCGTGGGGCTAGAAAATTAGAAGTTTAATTAAAAAAGCCCCCATAAAATTTTTACTCAGCCCCAAGTTCCCTTAGGGCTACCTTGTTACGACTTAATACCAATAAAAAAAGTTGCTTTTACTCCAAAATAATCAAAACGGCGAAAAAATTCTAGAAGGCCGAAAAGGTCCAAGCCAGAAAAAAGTTAAGCCATCAAGCTTTTCATAGAGTTTCTTGCAACTCAAATTTTCGGTACTTGACGGGCGGTATGTACAAAGTAAATTTACGATTCACCGTGATACGCTAATTCACGATTACTAGCAATTCCGACTTTATGAACTCGAGTTTCAGAGTTCAATCCGAACTAAAGAGTGCTTTTCAAGGTTTGCTAAAGCAGAAAGCTCTTGCATCTTTTTGTCAAAACACCCATTGTAGCGCATGAGTAGCCCAGATACATAAAGGCCATAAAGATTTAGACGTCTACCCCTCCTTCATTCAGGTTTCCCCGACTGTTTAACAAGCAAACAAAAAGTTTCAAACATGCTTTGAGGGTTGCGTTCGTTAAGGGAATTAACCAAACATCTCACGACACGAACTGACGACAACCATGCAGCGCCTGCGCATCTACAAACAAAAGGATGTTCGAGCAAGATTAAATAGAATCATGCGAAAGATGCTTGGGTCAAGTAATGGTAAGATTTGCGTGTATCATCGAATTAAACCACACGCTCCACTGCTTGTTTTTACTCCCGCCAATTTCTTTAAGTTTTAGTCTTGCGACCGTAGTTCCCAGGCGAAACACTTAACGCGTTAGCTTAGTCTCTGGATAAATCATCCAAAAACGAGTGTTCATCGTTGACAGCTTAAACTACAAGGGTCCCTAATCCTTTTTGCTACTTAAGCCTTCGCGAATAAGTGTCAGTTTTGTACCAGATAATTGCCTTCGCTTTTGGTATTCTCTTTTATATCACAGCATTTCATCGCTCCATAAAATGTTCTATTATCTTTTTCCAAACTCAAGCTTATCAGTACTATGACAGAAACAAGATGGATACTTGATTTTTCTGCCTATAGCTTAAAAAGCCACTGTTTACGCACTTTACGCCCAATAATTTCGAGTAACGCTCATCCTTCTCGTATTACCGCGGCTGCTGGCACGAGAGTTAGCCAGGATTTTTTCTGAAGAGGTAAATCTTTTTTCCCTCAACCAAAAGAACTTTACAGGCAAAAACCCTTCATCATTCACGAGATATTACTGGATCAAACTTTCGTTCATTGTCCAATGCTTTGTACTGATGCCTTCAAAAAAGAAGGTAGGACATTTTCTCAGTTCCTATGTGGCCGGTCACTCACGAAAGCCGGCTAAAGATCTTAGGCTTGAAAGGTTTTTAACAAGTCAAATACCTAATCTTGTGCAAGCCCATCTTTTAGCGAATTAAATCTTTTAAATTGCGATTTTGCGCAAACTAAGAGGTAGGTTTCTTGCATACTACTCACCTGTTCGCTACTTAAATACAGACGGCAAAAGCCAAGTTATTTACGTTCAACTAACATGTATCAACATATCTCAAGCGTTTACTCTGGACCAGAATCAAATCCAAAAAAAATTAGCGACTTTGCACTATTTGCTAAAAAATAAAAATAAAAGAGTTTACCAACTGGATTTAAAAACACCGGACAACAAACCAGAAGATGCGAGTTTTCTTAAAGAAATACGGGAGATTTTAAAATCTCTCGAAGCAGAAAGAGAACGGCCGTTAAAGAGAGATGTAGATAAATGCTTACTATGTGAAAAGTTTTTTAAAGACTGATCAAATCGAAAGCCCAAAAAAGATCGGCGAGCCTTCGAAAATGAAGGAGAAAAAAGAAAAAATTTAAGCACAACAAAAGATTTTTCAAAAACAGAGCTAAGTCGGCGTTGGCGAGCGAACTTCGCGAAAAGTTTAGAAGATGCAAAAGGCATCACCCTAACAGGATGATCTGAGACCGATTTAAACACTTTGTATGGTACTTCGGAAGTTTTTTTTTTAATAAAGAGAGAGTTCATAGGGAGAAACATAGCTATAAAACAACGCTAGCAAGAAAAAGGAGTTTAAAAGCCTTTTTTTGACGAAGCACATAAGAAACAGGACCAGATATACGTTTAGACAAGGGTAGTTCTTGAGTGTTTAACAAGACAGCCGCATTAGTTTGGAAGGTAAAGGAAGAACCATCGCTCCTAGGGCTAGATTTCTTAAGGCGAACGATAGTGGCTTTAACAAGCCCGCCGTTTTTTACCTTAGCAGTCGTTGAACTAGACTGAATACTCAGAAGTACCTTGTCACCAATATTTGCTATAAAGCCGATAGGTGTGGAAACACAAAGGCCCGTTCGGGCTCCACTATTATCAGCGACGTAAAGAATACTTTGCTTGCGTATCACGGTTTTTAAGCATCTTAGAGTAGAAGAGCGTAACTAACCCTTTAGTAGACTAAGACGTTCAACACTCAGAGTCCCACGAGACCGATAAAAGGCAACAAGAATAGCTAAACCTATAGCAGATTCAGCAGCGGCAACAGTCAGTATAAAAAGAGAGAAAACTTGACCAAGTCGATCGCCTAGATAAACGGAGAAAAGTATAAAATCAAAATTTACTGCAAGGAGCATAAGCTCTATAGACATGATCATAATTATGATATTACGACGGTTTAAAAAAATGCCGGCAAGGCCGCTAAAAAAAAGAAGAAGGGGAAGCGTTATGTAAGTGATAAAATCCATAGGCTTAATCTACGAGATTTTACTAACGTAGTTTGCGCGCCTTTTTTAAAACAGCCGATTTTCTAGTATGTGAGAGCTCACCGAATTTTTTACCAACAAAAGCATCCGAAATCTTAGCTTTAAAAAAAGAACGACCATTGTATATTTGAAAAGTATCACCTACAAAATCGGGCAAGATCGTAGAAGAGCGGGATTTAAAAAAAGGCTTAACTTTTGAACGAGATTCAAAGAGATACTGAAAAAGAAAATGAGAAGAGACAAAAGGAACTTTTTTAATAGAACGCGACAAAATAATACAAAAAACGATTTAAGCAATTATTAGCTTTCTTTAACAAGGTTATGCTGATAACCTTCGAAAACACCGAGTAAGGGTATAATTACTAGAAGGAAACCGAAGTAATATACCGTAGCAAGCTGACTTATTTCAACATAAGGGGTTTCAGGAGTCTTACCACCGACCCAACCTAAAATAAAACAATCGATGATAAAGAACCAGAAAAGTTGACGATATAGTGGTCGGAAATAAGCGCTACGAATTTTAGATGTGTTTATAAAAGGCAAGAAAAGTAGAGCAACAAGACCAAAAACTAAACCGATAACACCTAAAAGCTTGTTTGGTATTGCTCGAAGGATAGCATAGAAAGGTAAAAAATACCACTCGGGGACAATGTGCTCTGGAGTGACCATAGGGTCTGCGGGTAAATAATTATCTGGGTGACCTAATGCATTTGGACTATAAAAAACAAAAGCAGAGAAAAATATGATGAAAGCAACAAGACCAACGAGATCCTTTAATATAAAATATGGGTAAAGCCCAATTTTATCCATAGTCGAGGTTATACCTAAAGGATTACTCGAACCGTCTTGGTGGAGTGCTGCGATATGAAGCACGGCGAAAGCAGCAATGAGAAAAGGCATTAAATAATGCAAACTGAAAAATCGGTTTAATGTGGCATTATCTACTGAAAAGCCACCCCATAACCAATAAACAATTTTCGTTCCAACAACAGGAACCGCAGAGAAAAGATTAGTAATAACAGTAGCACCCCAGAAACTCATTTGGCCCCAAGGTAAAACATACCCCATGAAAGCGGTAGCCATCATAAGGATGATTATGACAACACCAAGACACCAAACAAGCTCGCGCGGGTGAGCATAAGAACCGTAATAAAGGCCACGGGCTATATGAGTATAAACGACAATGAAAAACATAGAAGCACCGTTTGCATGTATGTAACGTAATAGCCAACCATAGTTAACATCACGCATAATGTGTTCTACACTTAAAAAGGCTAAATCTATGTGCGGAGTATAATGCATAGCTAAAGCAACCCCTGTGGCAATTTGAATAATAAGGCACATAGCAGAAAGAAACCCAAAATTCCAAGCATAGCTCAGATTAGAAGGTGTAGGATAATCAATTAAATGTTGGTTTGCCAATTGTATAACCGGCATTCGCTTCAAATCTAAAAATGTCAT